ATTTTGTTTTTTGTAATGAATTAATTGGTCTTTTTCATATGAACCTTCTTTATTTAAATTTAAATCTTGATTTTGATCTTGATTTTGAATTGGACAACATTGAGTGATTCTATGTCGCCATTTTTGTGCTATTAATCGAGACCATCTAATCTGAGATAAATCATATTGATAATGACTTCTTAACCAGTTTTTCCATTGATTTATTTCAGAATTACGGAGTTTCTTATTATGTCTTAATTCAGAATGAATTATTCCTTGTGTTCCAAAATAATCTCTTATTGAAGTCTTAAGAAAAAAAGATGTTCCGCGATATTGAAGAATATATCTTAACTTATACAAGTTCAAAATTTGAGTTTGTGATAATTTGTAAAATACATATGCTTGTGATAAGGAAGATAAGTAATCAAAATTATGTGAATTTTTATTACTAATATTAGAATTTTTTATAGTCGAAATAAAGTAAATTCTATTTTTATTTTTTATTCTTTCTTGATTTGTTTTATTATTGGAAATGTAAGTGGCTTTATCAATAATTTTTTTTGTTGATTCAAGAAAAAGTTGTATATTAATTCTGGGAATATTAATGAGAAATAAAAAGATATCTATGTATATCTTTTCAGTAAAAACTTTTATAACAAAATGTAATTTACGGATTAATCGAGTATTTCTTCTTTTTAATATTTGCCAAATCTTTTTTGGTGATTCGAATTTTTTAGCATTATAACTTGTACTAATATTTATTTTTATTTCCGGAGTCGCTTTTTTTTTCTCTTTTGTAATTCTTTCTATTTGATTTCTGATTGTGCTTGTTCTATCAGCCAGATCCTTCATTTTTTTTTTTGTCAGTAAATGATTTGTCCAATTTGTGGATCGAATTCGATTAAAGGATTCATGAATTATCCCATTACGGGTTCTAGAATCTTTTTCTTCTTGTGTAGTTTCGCTTGATTTATATACTTCTCTCAATCTAAATAATAGGATTGGATTTACTTTTGCGAGTTCTTTTATTATTCTTTTTAAAAAAAGAATGCCTTTGATAATCCATTTTTTTGTTTTTTTTGAGATATTTAGAAATAATTTTGTTCTTTCTTTTAAAACATTTAGAACTAGAAAATACTTCTTTTTCCATTTTCTAATTTTTTTTTCCAGTTTCTTAACAATGGGTTCAAAAAAGGAAGGACGGTTTCGGGGAGAACCAAAAGGAAGTTCAGCTTCCATTCCCCAAATTGTTAAAAAACAAAAATCATCTTTTTGCTTTTTCTTTTTGATTCGATCTATATGAAAGGACCGTGGCTTAGATTTGTGCCAAGGTTTCAGACAGAAAGGAAATAGGATTTTTATCTGAATGCCATCTATTAACCAATTTTTCGGAAATTCTGTTTCTGATAATTGAACACCATTATAGGTACATTTAACATGCATTTCTCTATTCCATTCCTTAAAATCCTCAGACCACTCAGGAAATTGCAATAATAGCATACGGCCAATGTTTTTAACTATTATCAAAAAAGGTAATAGAATATATTTTCGAAGAGTTGATTGAGTTATTAACATGGAACCTCTTATTACTTGAGCAAATGGAATGGTATCCCAAGTTTCTGCTATTTCTATACGTGCTTTCTCCTTTCTTTTATTCTCTTCTTTTTTGTCCTTTTCCCCTTTTTCCCTTTCTTTTATTTCATCTTCTGTATAATCTGAAATTTGGAATTCTGTTCCCTTTCCTATCCAGTTTCGAAAAATGAATTTCATCAGTCCAGAGATATCAAAATAAAAAAATCGCGCTTTTTTTGTTCTGTCCAAAAAAAGCGGGGAATGCGCATTTGCTTGAAAGAATTCCCAAATAATTGTTTTACGCCTTTGAGCTCGCCTAGAGCCCTTGATTATGTCTCGACGAAAATCAGATTGTTGCGAATAGCGTATCAAAGATACTTCGTCTCTTTGATCAGGCTTATTAATATCCTTATTATTAATATCGTTATTTAGTCGGTTATCAGTAAAAATCACTACACGGCGGGCTTTTCTTGACCGGATCTGATGATCTACTGGGATTTCTTCTTCATTATCTCCTTCCTGCTGTTCTAATTCAGTAATTAATTTGTATGACCATCGAGGGGCTTTTTTACTTATTTCTTTTATTTCAATAGATTTAGATTTTTTTTTTAGTTTTTGACCATTAGGATTAGTTAAAATTGTATTGACTAAAAATTTTAAAAATTTTGTTTCATTTTCTGAATTCACTTTTCCTTGTTCTTTTTCTGAAAATAAAGAAGGTCGTTTCAAATTGAAATTCGATTTTGATTCTCTAGCAAGTTCATTGATTAAAGTCAAAAAATAACTACTTTTTGTTGATAAGAGTCCTTTATCAAATATTTCTATTTTCTGTTCAACTTCTCGGTAATTAGTATCAGTGAGAAAGATGGCATGAATCGTATTTGGTTCTAGAAAATTTTCTATCGAAATTTCCTTTATGATTAAAGGTGAAAACTTTTTTTGGATTCTT